CTCGCCCTTTTTTGAAGTTTCCAATAAGTATCTTATTGGGTTAGGTCCTAGGTCTCATGTCAATTGCGAAATATCTCCCTTGTTGAATTCCTAAAATAAAAGTAAACAAGTTTTCTATAGTAGACGGGAAGGAAGAAAACGAGCAAATCCACTAACTCCTCATCCTCAAATCAGGCCTTCCCGGGGTATTGTCTCAACAAATACATAATTTAGGAACAAAGTGTTGATATAATTCACAGAAGTCAATGGCAACGAGTTAATAGAAAAAATATGTAACGTACTTTTTTATTTGAATTATAGGATTCAATTAAACAAAAGGATTCGCAAATAAAAGCGCTAATGCCACGACCAGCCCATAAATTGTCAAAGCTTCCATAAAAGCTAGGCTCAGCAATAGAGTACCTCGTATTTTACCTTCTGCTTCCGGTTGTCTTGCAATACCTTCTACGGCTTGGCCTGCAGCAGTACCTTGACCAACTCCAGGCCCAATAGAAGCAAGCCCTACGGCCAATCCAGCAGCAATAACGGAAGCGGCAGAAATCAGTGGATTCATGATAAGTTCCTCATACTAAAAAAAAAATGGTTAATGATACAAGTAACCAATGAATTATTACTTATTTGATCATTCAAATCTATCGAGTCGAAGTAACTAAAAACTTCGAATGAAAATAAGAAATTAGATAGGGATAACCCTTATTATAACTAGTATATATCTAATATCACATATACATTAGTTTCTTTCATAACGTAAACCACCCGTATTTTATATTGAATCGGATTCTGGAATCTTTCTTCGGAAGATATAAAAGGTTGGGACAGACTTATAGACATTACCATATATCTACCATGACCCCCCAATCCATCCCTTTTCGCAATTTCGTAAGTCTATCTTTCCTCCTACAACTCTAATCGTACATACATACGTATTTGTATCCATTATGTTACCCAACCAAAAACCGAGTAGATTATCTTGAACCATGCATTTCCGGAATTGGGAGAATCTAAAAAAGACTATTTTGAAAGCTAATCAATGATGACCTTCCATGGATTCCCCTATATAAGCCGCGGCTAAAGTTGCAAAAATAAGAGCTTGAATACCACTTGTAAATAATCCAAGAAACATAACAGGTATAGGAACCACTAAAGGTACTAAAGAAACAAGAACAACAACTACTAATTCATCAGCCAATATATTACCGAAAAGTCGAAAACTAAGAGATAGGGGTTTTGTGAAATCTTCTAGGATGTTAATTGGTAAAAGTATTGGGGTTGGTTGAATGTACTTCCCGAAATAACCTAATCCTTTTTTGGTAAGACCCGCATAAAAATATGCCACCGACGTCGGTAAAGCTAAAGCAACAGTAGTGTTTATATCATTCGTGGGGGCGGCTAACTCCCCATGAGGTAACTGTATGACTTTCCAAGGTAAAAGGGCACCTGACCAGTTAGAAACAAAAATAAATAGGAACATAGTTCCAATAAAGGGAACCCAGGGACCATATTCTTCTCCAATCTGAGTCTTGCTCAAGTCTCGAATAAATTCAAGAACATATTCGAAGAAATTTTGACCGGCGGTCGGAATGGTTTGTGGATTTCGAACGGCTATGATGACTGAACCTAATAAGATAGCAATTACGACCCAAGAAGTGATAAGTACTTGGGCATGCATTTGTAAACCTCCTATTTGCCAATATAAATGTTGGCCTACTTCTACACCTGATATATCATATAATCCTTTGAGCGTTTTAATGGAACATGGTATAACATTCATATTGTCCTCGGACAGAAATCCACTTAAAAAAGGAATTATTTTGATTCAACCATCTCTTTCTCAACTCATCTAGACTTTAATCATATATTTAGGATATCAAGAAATCACATAAAAAATATCCCCATTTTGTCTTTTTTTAATCCAAGACAAGAATAGTAACCGATTCAATAAATCCATGAAGTTCCCGACTAATTAACTAATCTCATTATTCTTAATCATAATCAACAACTTTTTATATAGCTAGAACGACCCTTACAAATTGCGGATACTAATTTATTAAGAATCAATCGAATTGAAGCTATAGCATCATCGTTGGCTGGAATCGAAATATCTGCGAGATCTGGGTCACAATTTGTATCAATTAAACAAATTGTTGGAATCCCCAAAATGACACATTCTCGAAGGGCCGTATATTCTTCTTGCTGATCGACGATGATTACAATATCGGGCAACCCCGTCATATATTTGATCCCATCCAGATATGTTTGCAAAGTAGATAATTTTCTCTTCAACATTGCAGCATCTCTTTTGGGGAGACCATCGAGTTTCCCCATCTTTTGTTCTGCTCTTAAATCCCTAAACTTATGTAGTCTCGTTTCTGTAGTAGACCAATTCGTTGACATACCACCAAGCCATTTTTTATTAACATAATGGCATCGAGCCCTTATTGCAGCTGATGCTACTGAATCCGCTGCTTTATTTTTGGTACCAACTAGTAAGAAATTTTTTCCCCCACTTGCTGCATCAAAAACTAAATCGCAGGCTTCTGATAAAAAACGAGCAGTTATAGTAAGATTTGTAATATGAATACCTTTACGCTTTGCAGAGATGTAAGGGGCCATTCTAGGATTCCATTTCTTAGTACCATGACCAAAATGAACTCCTGCTTCCATCATCTCTTCTAAATTGATGTTCCAATATCTTCTTTTCATTTTTTCCCGCCCTTTCTCCTTTTTTTTGAACAAATCTCAAATTGTTCCGACGGAACCTTCTACCGTACCGGGATTGACCGTTGACACACAGCCCCAACCATTCATTTTTATTATTAATATTTGATTTATTACCAAATCAATAAATAGAAAGTCAAAAGAATGAATCTACCCTTATCTTAGGAATTATGAAATCGCGTAAATGAGTTTTCTGGTGTCTCATGGCAATTGTTTGGGACGCAAGAAAAAAAAAATTATCTATGGTGTAACAAAATATCTCTCATTTCCAACTCGAATAGATTTTTGATTTCCAAATGAATGTTCTTGCCTTGCCTTGAGCGGTACACTAATTTTTTGAATCCCGTACCGACAGGGATAATCCCCCCCAGAACAACATTCTCTTTCAGGCCCTTCAACCAATCAATACGGCCCCGTAGAGCAGCTTTTGCTAAAACTCTAGCAGTTTCTTGAAAACTTGCTTCGGATATGAAACTTTGAGTATTCAGGGATGCCTTCGTTATTCCCAATAAGATTGCCTTATAACAGATTGCTTCGCCCAAAGCACGCCCTGCTCGCTGCGCTCGCAACAATCCGATTAATTCTCCAGGTAAAAAAGCATTAGACATTCCATCTTCGGAAACCAACACCTTCGATGTTACTTGACGTACAATAATCTCTATATGTCTATTATGAATCTGCACCCCCTGGGATCGATAAACCTTTTGAATCTTATTAACCAAAGAGATACGACTTTGGGCTATGGTTAGCGCAGCTCCAATCAAGAATCCCCAGGGGATTCCAAGAATTTTTTGTATATGTTCGTTCCAACCTTCAACTCTCCTTTCAAGGTTCATCGATATTGAACCAATCGAACGCACTTCTAATATTTGTTCCACTTTTGGAAGACCCTGTGTTATGTCACCAGATCGCGATTTTTCATATATAAATGTAACTAATGTATCTCCTTCATAAAGGGTTTCCCCATAATGTCCATGAACCGTTGCTCCTGGAGTAGCCAAATAGGGCTTAGCTGATCTTATAACTAAAGAGTCAATATCAATAATTAAAATTTGACCCGATTTTTTTATGTATGATCCATCTTGAAATAGACATATATTTTCGCAAAGAAATTGCCCAAGGCTCGTTATTGCGGATGTCTCTTCCAAAAAATCAATTTCAATAAAGTACCAATATAAATAGAGTGGAGCCAAAATGGTGTCATCACTCGTATAAATCCTTTTATTTTCAAATATTATATAGCAATGAAATACTTGAAGTACTTGGAAAGTCTGTTTCAAATTGTCAAGTTTCAAATATTTATTTAACAAGATCCGATTATGAGTTATTAAATGAAAAGATGAATCAAAATTCACTATTTTAGGTACTCTTGTACCTACGGGGCCAAACCAATCCCTTATTGGGGTTACGGGGTCCCACCATGTTGTCACATCGTTGTTATATTTCAAACCGTTGAATGGACTAACTCGAGAGCAATTGAATGATGACAAAATTATCAAAGACTGACATTCCTTATTTCGATTCAACAACGTACCGGTAGTTCCTTGATGTTGGGTAAATGATTGAATCTTCGCCTTGGAAAAAAAAGGATTTCTATTGGTACGATCCAATCGATTATCGGGAATTAATCCCGAACCCGCCGTATCATACCTTTTTCCGGTATACGAAGTCGTAGACTTGACTAACTCAATTCTTATGAAATCGCGAATCAGATAATTTGCCCTTACCTCAACAAAGGAAGCATGAACCTCTTCTATAGAACCATTTTTTTCTTGGTCCCAGTTCAATACTAAACAAGCCCGAACCAATTGAATACTTGTGTGATAAATTCCTCGAATTGACTTTCCATTTCCATAAAGTATATAATTGAAAACTCTAAGTCGGGCATTATCTTTTTCCTGCAAGAGATCCTGGGGGAAAAGTCTTGTTAAATTGATCCCATCAGCCATTTCATATGTGACTACGGGCCGAACCGAAACAAAATCCTTTTTTTTAGTAGGTGCGATCCGTTGGACATAGATCCCATTTTTCCATTTTTTGGATTCCTTAGAATTTTGGTTTTCCGTTTCCGGTGGTATCAAAATGCCGCTGTGCCTGGATATCTTATCCATCTCTCCAGGAAAATAAATATCTCCAGAAACAATTTTCAGTTCAATACTTTTTTTTTTTCTCTCCACCCGGACTAATCCACTTACCCGACTTCTTTTATTTAAAGCGAGTCGTGTATCTACTCCAACGATACTATTGTTCCGTACCATTATGGATGAAGATCCGGGTAAGATATGCACTTCTTCGGGAATAAAAAAAAACCGATCTACTTTCATTTGCATTTGGTATTTTGGACCAAATTCTTTTGCTCCTCGATACTCAATCAAATCTTCTTTTTTTACGATAGAATCCGCCTCTACGGTCCCATATTTAGTAATTCCCGAACTATTTCTTTTGTATCGGGGATCATCAAAATAAGCAAGAATACTATTTCTACGTAAAATACCAGTTATGGGTATTTCAATTGAAATACCAAAACCGGGTATTGGTTCTTTCTCTCGTTCTTGATCATATCGTAATGGGATACGAAATTGATTTCTTCGCCTTTTCGACAAGAAATCAGAATTCCCTTGTAGAACCGAAGGGTATATGAAATTCCAATGACCTTTGGATTTGATTCCATCAAACCTTGAATAGTCAAGAATTTCCCTATCTTTTTGATCAGAAGTATCCAACAATTTATGTTTTACTCGATCATTAGCGATTGAGGGGTCGGAGATATATCCTTCTTCGACAGAAAAAGAATGAACATCCATTTGATCTTGATCCTTGTAGAGCGAAAAAGACACTATACTGGATCTGCATGGCCTTCCTGCTAATATCCATAAATGGCTTGTTTTTGGTAATAGATGGACATTACCATATGTATATTCAGGTGCATGATAGACATCGGTACTCCAGTGCATTTCTCCCTCTGATTCAGAATAAATATGTTTTCGAACCCTCTCTTTAAAATGAAAAGTGGACGCTCCGACACGAATCTCAGCAATCACTTGTTCTGATTCTACATATTGATCATTTTGAACTAAAAGCAAACTTTTTGGTGGAATATTCACATTATGTATAATATCCCGACCCTCAATGGTTACATACAAGTCTATAGAACATAGAAAAGCGGGTTCCCCGTGATGGTTACGTGTGGGATGAACCAAATCTTCATTGAACCTTATTTTTCCATTAGAAGGAGCCCGTACATGTTCGGCAGTACCGCCCGTGAATACTCCACCAGTATGAAAAGTTCTTAATGTTAGTTGAGTCCCCGGTTCCCCTATTGATTGACCCGCAATAATACCCACGGCTTCTCCCAATTCAACCAGGTCGCCGCGAGTGGTACTCCGGCCATAACATAATTGACAAATCCAAGATGTATTCCTGCAAGTAAAGGGGGTTCTAATATATATTGGTTGTGCTCGAAAGGTTATGAATCGATTGGCAAGCCCAATTCCAATATCTTGATTTCGAGCGGCAATACATCGTATACCCATATATATATCGTCTGCTAATACACGACCCATTAGCGTTTGGACAAAAATGTTTTCTGTCCTCCCATTTTGAGGACTCGCGTAAATACCTCGGATAGTACCACAATCTGTTCTACGCACAATAATGTGTTGAACTACTTCAACAAGTCTACGCGTGAGGTATCCAGCATCTGATGTTCGTACAGCAGTATCCACCACTCCTTTGCGGGCTCCGTAGCAGGAAATTATATATTCTGTCAAAGAAAGTCCTTCGCGTAAATTGCTTTGAATGGGTAAATCAATCATTTGTCCTTGGGGATCCGACATTAATCCTCTCATACCTACTAATTGATGTACCTGAGATGCATTTCCTCTAGCTCCCGAAAAGGACATCAGATGGACTGGATTAGAAAGATTAGTCATCCGAAAATTAGGATTCATTTCTTGTCTCAAATATTCACTTGTAGCATACCATATCTCAATGGATTGACGTAATTTTTCTACCGCGTGTACATTCCCATAATGATGGTGTTTCTCCAAAATAAAACTTTGTTGTTCAGCGTCTTGGACTAACCATCCCTTAGAAGGTATTGTTAAAAGATCATCAATTCCTAATGAAATAGATGTAGCAGTGGCTTGTTGGAAACCCAAAGTCTTCACTTGATCCAGGATATGTGATGTATATGCCATTCCGAAATGATCTATTAATCTGCTAATAAGTCGTTTCATAGCAGTTCCATCTATCACTTTATTGTGAAAGGCCAGATCGGCCCGTTCTGCCATAAGTACCTCCATATTTCGACGAGTAGTATTGGACAATGGACCTGAGTTAGTGATTCGAAACTTCCTTTCCTCAATCTTTATTTTCACATAGAAATGAATAAATTATGATGATACCAATGAAATTGGATAGACCCGACTTCTCACAGGCACGGGTATCAATTAATCTAATTTCTTAGTTTAGATAGCGTATGGGTAGGCCCGACAAAACCCTTGTATGGCTTCTTCTATTTCTCGATAAAAAGAAACACGACCAGCGGTGGTTCGAATGTATATACAACGGATTTCCTTTTTTACACTTTCCACTATTAGATAGTGCCCATAAATCTCATGATAAGTACCCAAAGATTCATATTGAACTTCGATGGGAACTTCTCTTGGGCCAATGACACGTTGATCTAGTCGCCACCGGAGCCACAAGGGACTATCTAAATGGATTCGTTTCTGCCAATAAGCTCCAAGCGCATCATAGGAACTACAAAAATATGGCTCT